CAATTTGAAAGAACCGAGTCGACCACTAGAACTCCTAGTCTTAGAGCCAGAAAAAGATAGGTTTACTCTTTCTTCACTTGAATTCAAATCCCCATCCGAACTCAAAAGCGGATTGGTCTTTTGTTGGAAAAATCCAAGAATCCGAAGTGAATTCTCGTGTCGTAAGAAAAAAAATAATAATCTGGGAAGAATAAATTTTTTTATTGAACGTGTTGATTCATATTTATTTTGACTACTTTCTCATATTTTATCATATTCTATTCATTCATTTTTATTCGACCTTCCCGGAGTTCATTCTCCGGGCAACTCCGTTTAACCGGTGGATTCCTTCCAACTTACTTCTTTTATGATCTCATTGGAAATCATATAAAGACAATTCCTATTTGAGATAGCTATTTGTGCAAGTATTTTACGATTAAGAATCAACTGTCTCTTGTACAGATCATTTATTAACCTACTATAACTATAGCATACCCCCTTTTCACGAATTGCTGCATTTATTCGAGTGATCCACAAACGACGAAAATTTATTTTTTGCTTATCCCTATCGCGATGAGCCGAAACCAAAGCTCTTATTTTTTGTTGAGTAATAGTTCGAGTAAGTCTTGAATGAGCCCCCCGAAAGCTTGATGCAAATAAACGAATTTTTGTTCTACGTCTCCGAGCGATATATCCCCGTCTAATTCTGGTCATTGAATAAATGAAACTTTAACGAATAACTAATTGATTTCCTTTCTTTCAGTTATTCTTTTGGCCCTTTCCTAGTATATTAATAACAAAACGGATTTTTCCAATGTATAAACTAAAAATTCCAATGGCTTTGGCTACTATAACCTTCCCAACCACGATTTTTTCTAGGCATTTCACCTCGAAATACGATATACTAGGTATTAAAAAAAAAATAGCATGATAAATAAATAGTGGATTCCATCGTTTCTATGGTTACTTCTTAAACGGTGAGGTCTTTTCTATACACCGGAGCCTTTACTTCATTTAATCAATGTTATTGCTAACTTGTATAGTTCACATTCTTTGGCTCTACCCATAAATTATCCAGTAATAGGTCTTTCACAACGAGCTCTACCTATACAGTAACGGTATTTAATTATGAAAGTTGGCTGGGTAGCTGACCCTGTTAGTCCGTTCTTGCAAGAGGGGTCTATGTTAACTAAGATTTCCTCCGCTTAATGGATAACCATTTGCTACCAATGGAGAATTGCTTCTCATCTTGAATTGAGGTGAGTGGTTTTACACCAATAGAAACCATAAATTTCATACAAAATAAAAGGAATATGATCAATTTTATTATCTTTTTAGATAATAAAAAAGAAATGTAGTTCATTTTTCCGTTCTATCCTATTTGATCATTTATATTTGAACATTGTTCTCTTTCCTTTGTTCTAGTTCATGATCTGAACGAGTCGCACATACACCCTAGTACATGTTCCTCGACGCTGAGGGCATCCCCGAAGTGCGGGGGATTTTGTGACATTTCTAATTGGCTGTCTTGTATTTCTAATAAGTTGTTTAATCGTTGGCATGTTGAATCATATACATAATGGGCTGGTTTAGATCGATCCTAACCGTATGATTATGAATTACTTTTATTCAATAGAATAGGAAATAAAAATCATTCATCATAGAATATTAAAATGAAACTCGGCAGGGTTAATTTTAAATTACGAATTGACGAGAAATCCAGGCTATTGTCATTCAACCGCTACAAGATCAACAATTCCATAAGCTTGGGCCTCTGTTGCTGACATAAAAACATCTCTTTCCATGTCTTCGGATACAACCCATAAGGGTTTGCCCGTTCTTTGTACATAAACCCTTGTCAGGGTTTCACGTAGTTTCAGCAGTTCTCCCACTTCCAGGATGAATTCTCCCGTTGCTACTTCAGAAAAAGAACCAGCAGGTTGATGGATCATTACCCTGATGATATAAGATAATAAAAGGTTTCTCTAGATGAGGGGAAGATAAAAGAAAGATAAAAGAATAACAAGAAAAAAAAAGATAGAATCGAACAACCGTACGGGCATTATCCATTGCATACGGCTCTACAATAACATTGACCCTTACCTTCAAAAAAAATAGGATCGATCATACCCCGATAGGTAAATGATCAACTTACCACCCTTCCTTTCGGAGGAATTCAAAAATACTATGATGGCTCCGTTGCTTTATATATTTATTATATTTTTTGTCTGTGATTTGTCTGTCATTCAGCAATCCCAAAGTTGCTTTTTTGTTTGATCAAATAAACCAAGGAAAAAAGAATCTTTTTTTTTTCGCTCTATACTCTCTAGAAGACTATAAATATTCTTAAGAGACCTCTGGTGTGAAAAAAAGTTTGTGACGCTGAACTGGACTTCCGATAATAAAATAGGAAATACCTTTTTCTCATATTACTCTCTCGATACATAATCTAATGTTTCGAAAACAAAATTTATTATATCGAATTCAAAGTGCCATGCTATTATTACTTAATATTCATATT